TGTTCATTTTAGTTCCTACTGCCTTTTTACTTATCATATACGTCAAAACAGTCAGCCAAAATGATTAATTTTAATGAAACTTGAATTATTCATTTTTATCAATGATTGAAGAAATGAAAAGGTTTAAAACTCTATTTAAGTCTTAAAGAATCAGAAGTATCTGAGATAGTATGGTAGAAAGAGCTATATATAGCTCTTTCTACCACACTATACAATTGAGTATTGTAGAATATCTCATATTCATTCATATTCTTAGTACATAAAACATAAAGTTGTATTGTATACAGAAAGAAGCTTTCTCTTATATAGATAAATTGACAATAGATAAATAGATATCTATTCTATATCTAAATATATATTAGACGTACATCAAAACGAAATAGCACTCGAATTTTCGATTCTTTCTCTACACCCATTTGTATGCATTTCGATCAACCCAAAAGAATTGCAAGCCCAACTGCTTGAATTCCTGATTTTTTCTATCTCTTCTTATGCTTATGGATATGGATCCGGGGGCCCTTCGAAAGAATTAATGTAGGAAGAATCGTACGGGTATAATATACCATATAAATACCATATCATATCATATATTCTATAAATAGAATAAAATAGAATAATAAAAGAAAAATATTTAATAGAGGATTAAATAGAAGAATCTAATACTACTAATAAAGAATATATAAAGAATATATAGATATAGATAAACTAAAATATAGATAAACTAAAGCAAGTCAAGTTTTTTTTTAAGCTTTCGCAAAACGATCACAATTGATACAAGTAGATTTTTCAGTAAAGTACTAAATTAGTAATATTCCTAGCTCTAAAGCCCACTCCTTCCCCATACTACAAGTGAAAGAGAAAATGTAAACACTACCATTAAAGCAGCCCAAGCGAGACTTACTATATCCATGTGAATGATGTCCCCTATTGAAGGAATTATTCCATTATTGATTCATAATCATAGTGGAATGAATGGTGCAGAGTCAAAATAGGATTCTTACTTACGGCTCTTTATGAAACAATTTCATAAATCCACTCATAAAAATTTCCTAGATTTCTTATTCAATAGAATTCTATTGAAATAGAAAGAATTGAAAAAAAAAAATAGAAAATATAAGATATAAGAAAAAAAAAAGAAGAGCCGTTCAACCATTCTGATTCAATTTATGAGCAGCACTCAGAGCCTCTAGTGAGTCTGGATACAAATAAGTTCTTTCCACAATTCTTAAATGAATTTACCATCAGCCTATCCAATCTAATCTCATCGCAGACAGAGTTAGTAGACACTACCTCAATATTTCAATATTAAGTGAAGTTATAGTGTAAAATAATTAGGGAGTCTTTATAGTATTTTTTAGAATCCTTTCTTACCAAAATGGAGTGTCTCTTAGGAACCTTTGTATACCAAGATTTCCGACTTCTGACTTTATTCTTACTTTGATAGTTCTGATGCCCAGAATGATTCTCACTATTTCTTTTATTTGATTCAATTCAGAATAGCCCAAACCAATCATTAAGAAGATTGGGTTGCTTCAGATTTATTGGTACCTGTTTGAGCCACACTCAGAACCCAGATTTTGAGAAAAAAGATGACAGTCTTTTTTTTTTATAGGCCCTACGGTTCTCAAAATAAAGTATCGACAGACCTAGCCCTTGCCTATGCTTTTGCGGGACAAGGATTCGTCAAGTTCGATCAACAGGATTAAGAAATTCCAAGTCTTTTTTTGTTGATCAGGCGACACCCAGATTCGAACTGGGGATAAAGGATTTGCAGTCCCCCGCCTTACCACTTGGCCATGCCGCCAAATTCCATCCAAAATGGATAAAGAAATAAAGAAATTCTATATTCTTATCTTTCTAGAATTTCTAGAATCCTATTTATTATTTCTTTATTATTATTCTATTTCTATTCCTCTCCTCATTTTGTTTTGATTTGAATTTTTTACTTTCTGAATTCCTTTTCTTTTTGGATCTTGAATCCCGTTGTACTTATCTTTTCTTTTTCCAAAAAAGAATTCCTCCTTTTTATTGGATCCTGTTTCTATTCTTTTCTTCGATTGATTTTATCTCAAAACACGCGTCGCTTAAAAACTTACCTTCTCTTTTCACTTTTCTCTAGATTTGATAGAAAAGTGAAAAGATTCCCGGCCCCGGTCACAGCACAGACTGTAAAATGCAGGGCAATTTAGAATAATTCACTCTTTATTTCATTAACTATTTACTTATTACTCTTTTACTCTTACTTACTTTTCTTACTTTGAATTAGCGAACAGCTCTTAATTTTGTATCTCCATTTGTATTATCTTAATGGATGCAAAATCCAATTGATTTACGACTAATCATTATCAATTCTAATTATAAGAAAATATATGTGTATATGTAAACCCCAGAACAGTGTAAAAACAGTGTAAACCCCAGAACAGATATTTTTATACGTGGATACCGAGCCCGGGTCTATTTCTTATGCACATATCCTATCCCTATATAGGATCATCGTGCTTGAATATTTCATTGATTTTTTATTTTTTTGTACCCTGATCATAATATCATAATAAAAGAATTAGGTATAAATTGGATCAATTTAGATATCCGATAAAAGACTCCATCAGCCTAAGTGACAGAATTTTTCCCAGGAATGCTTTATCAATTTCCATTTCTTTCTATTTGTACCTGGCTCAAGCTCAAATTCGAATTTGCATCGAAAATGCCCTCCATTTCTCTGTCTTGCTTCCGTTCATATGTATGATATATATGGATGGAGTTGACTAAAATTTTATGTGATTCAGTAAACAGAATATCCATTCCATCATTGCTAGATCAATAGGTAGGGTTCGATGAATAGTGAGCCAAGCCAATAATGGGATTTTTTCAATAAAGAGGAAACTTCAGATTAAGATGCTCCAGAATGGAAATGAGGGAATGTCCACAATACCTGGATTTAGTCAGATACAATTTGAGGGATTTTGTAGGTTCATTAATCAGGGCTTGACGGAAGAATTTCATAAGTTTCAAAAAATTGAAGATAGAGATCAAGAAATTGAATTTCAATTATTTGTGGAAACATATCAATTGGTAGAGCCCTTGATAAAAGAAAGAGATGCTGTGTATGAATCACTCACATATTCTTCTGAATTATATGTACCCGCGGTCTTAATTTGGAAAACCGGTAGAAATATGCAAGAACAAACCGTTTTTATTGGAAACATCCCTATAATGAATTCTTTTGGAACCTCTATAGTAAATGGAATATACCGAATTGTGATCAACCAAATATTGCAAAGTCCCGGTATTTACTACCGTTCAGAATTGGAACATAACGGAATTTCTGTCTATACCAGTACTATAATATCGGATTGGGGGGGAAGGTCGGAATTAGAAATTGATAGAAAGGCAAGGATATGGGCCCGTGTAAGTAGAAAACAAAAAATATCTATTCTAGTTCTATCATCAGCTATGGGTTCGAATATAAGAGAAATTCTAGATAATGTTTGTTACCCTGAGATTTTCTTGTCTTTCCCGAATGATAAAGAGAAAAAAAATATTGGGTCAAAAGAAAGTGCTATTTTGGAGTTTTATCAACAATTTGCCTGTGTAGGGGGGGATCCGGTATTTTCTGAGTCCTTATGCAAGGAATTACAAAAGAAATTTTTTCAACAAAGATGTGAATTAGGAAAGATTGGTCGACGAAATATGAACCGGAGACTTAATCTTGATATACCCCAAAACAATACTTTTTTGTTACCACGAGATCTATTGGCTGCTGTGGATCATTTGATTGGAATAAAATTGGGAATGGGTACACTTGACGATATGAATCACTTGAAAAATAAACGTATTCGTTCTGTAGCAGATCTATTACAGGATCAATTCGGATTGGCTCTTGTTCGTTTAGAAAATACGGTTCGAGGAACTATATGTGGAGCAATCAGGCATAAATTGATACCTACTCCTCAAAATTTGGTAACTTCAACTTCATTAACAACTACTTATGAATCGTTTTTTGGCCTACACCCTTTATCTCAAGTTTTGGATCGAACTAATCCGTTGACACAAATTGTTCATGGGCGAAAATGGAGTTATTTGGGTCCTGGAGGATTGACGGGGCGAACTGCTAGTTTTCGGATACGAGATATCCACCCGAGTCACTATGGACGTATTTGTCCTATTGACACGTCCGAAGGAATCAATGTTGGACTTATCGGATCATTAGCTATTCATGTGAAGGTTGGTTATTGGGGATCTATAGAGAGTCCGTTTTATAAATTATCTGAGAGATCAAAAGAGGCACAGATGGTTTATTTATCACCAAATAGAGATGAATATTATATGGTAGCAGCAGGAAATTCTTTGGCCTTGAATCGGGGTATTCAAGAACAACAGGTTGTTCCTGCTCGATATCGTCAAGAATTCCTGACTATTGCATGGGAAGAGATTCATCTTAGAAGCATTTTTCCCTTCCAATATTTTTCGATTGGAGCTTCCCTCATTCCTTTTATCGAGCATAATGATGCGAATCGAGCTTTAATGAGTTCTAATATGCAGCGTCAAGCAGTTCCCCTTTCTCGGTCCGAGAAGTGCATTGTTGGAACTGGGTTGGAAGGCCAAACGGCTCTAGATTCGGGGATTTCAGCTATAGCCGAACGCAAGGGAAAAATCATTTATACTGATACTCAAAAGATCATTTTCTCAAGTAATGGGGATACTCTAAGCATTCCATTAGTTATGTATCAACGTTCCAACAAAAATACTTGTATGCATCAAAAAACTCAGGTTAAGCGGGGTAAATACATTAAAAAGGGACAAATTCTAGCGGGTGGTGCGGCTACAGCTGGTGGGGAACTCGCTTTAGGAAAAAATGTATTAGTAGCTTATATGCCATGGGAAGGTTACAATTTTGAAGACGCAGTACTAATTAGCGAACGTCTGGTCTATGAAGATATTTATACTTCTTTTCACATCCGGAAATATGAAATTCAGACTCATTTAACAAGCCAAGGTCCTGAAAGAATCACTAAGGATATTCCGCATTTAGAGGCTCGTTTACTCCGAAATTTAGACAGAAATGGAATTGTGATGCTGGGATCTTGGATAGAAACAGGTGATATCTTAGTAGGTAAATTAACACCTCAGACAGCGAGCGAATCTTCATATGCCCCGGAGGATAGATTATTACGAGCTATACTTGGCATTCAGGTATCCACTTCAAAAGAAACTTCTCTAAGACTACCTATAGGGGGAAGGGGTCGAGTTATTGATGTGAGATGGATCCATAGAAAGGGGGTTTCCAATTCTAATCCAGAAAGGATTCGTGTATATATTTCACAGAAACGTGAAATCAAAGTAGGTGATAAAGTAGCTGGAAGGCATGGGAATAAGGGTATAATTTCTAAGATTTTGTCTAGACAAGATATGCCCTATTTGCAAGATGGAACGCCCGTTGATATGGTATTCAATCCATTAGGAGTCCCCTCACGAATGAATGTGGGACAGATATTTGAATGTTCGCTCGGGTTAGCGGGGGATCTGCTAAAGAAACATTATAGAATAGGGCCCTTTGATGAGAGATATGAGCAAGAGGCCTCAAGAAAACTAGTGTTTTCTGAATTATATGAAGCCAGTAAGCAAACAAAAAATCCATGGGTATTTGAACCCGAATATCCGGGAAAAAGCAGAATCTTTGATGGAAGAACAGGAGATCTTTTTGAACAACCTGTTCTAATAGGAAAGTCCTATATCCTAAAATTAATTCATCAAGTTGATGATAAAATCCATGGACGTTCCAGTGGGCATTACGCACTTGTTACACAACAACCCCTTAGAGGGAGGGCCAAACAAGGGGGACAAAGAGTAGGAGAAATGGAAGTTTGGGCTCTAGAGGGATTTGGTGTTGCTCATATTTTACAAGAGATGCTTACTTATAAATCTGATCATATTAGAGCTCGTCAAGAAGTACTTGGTGCTACGATTATTGGATCAACAGTACCTAATCCAGAGGGTGCTCCAGAATCTTTTCGATTGCTCGTTCGAGAACTACGATCTTTGGCCCTGGAACTGAATCATTTCCTTGTATCTGAAAAGAACTTCCAGATGAATAGGAAGGAAGCTTGATCTCAATGAATCAGAATTTCTATTCTATGATCGACCAGTATAAACATCAACAACTTCGAATTGGACCAGTTTCCCCTCAACAAATCAGGGCTTGGGCAAAAAAGATTCTACCCAATGGAGAGATAGTTGGAGAGGTGACAAAACCCTATACTTTTCATTATAAAACTAATAAACCGGAGAAAGATGGATTGTTTTGTGAAAGAATTTCTGGACCCATAAAAAGTGGGATTTGTGCTTGTGGAAATTACCGAGGGATTGGGGCTGAAAAAGAAGACCCGAAATATTGTGAAGAATGCGGGGTGGAATTTGTTGATTCTCGGATACGAAGGTACCAAATGGGATACATCAAACTGACATGTCCAGTGACTCATGTGTGGTATTTGAAACGTCTTCCTAGTTATATTGCGAATCTTTTAGATAAGCCCCTTAGGGAATTAGAGGGCCTAGTATATTGCGATGTGTGATTTGATCGAAATTTTCATTTGACAGATTTGGACTGAGAAACTGTCATCCCATTTAATCTGATTGGGATGCCCCCGGCTCTGACATGTATCTTGGGAGGAGGAACATGAAGCTCAGAATTATGGGTGCATTCAAGACTTAAAAATGGAAGAAAAGGGGAATTGATCCATGGTCGATTCCGTAACAGATAATATAGGAATAGTTAGTTATACCTCGTGAAAAAAAAGACTTTTTGTGGAATTAGACATTCCATTTCTTTGAGAAAGAAAATCTCAAGCGCAAGTGAATATGGCATGGTTACGGGAGCTTATCTATCGCATATATGCTTCAAGGGATATCATGGCACATAACCATCGAGGTGAGTAGAGACCTAAAAAAGATCGAATGGAACAATACAATATATAGACAAATAAATCCTTTACGAGTCCCACAATATTCCTTTCAGGGGATTCATCATTTGAGGGGAAGTAGACTACTCAATAACTTCACATTTCCTTTTTTTCGTAAACAACATAAAAGAAAGGAAAAAGGGTTAGAGTGAAAATAAAAAAAAAAAAGATAAGAATGAATCAATGAAAGGCTGGTCCTTACTGGGAACTTGAGTAAAGAGTAGCTTTTTGTAGGGTTTTCTCGAACAAAGTTTAAAAAGAAGAAGAACCCCTTTCTTTATTTGGTGTAACTACTTGAGCCGGATGAGAGGAAACCTTCACGTCCGATTGTGAGGGGGGGAATCCAATACTATAGGAACCTATCTCAATTTTTCTTTTGCTAGGTCCATAGCTAAAAAACCTACTTTCTTACGATTACGAGGTTCATTCGAATATGAAATCCAATCCTGGAAATACAGCATCCCACTCTTTTTTACTACTCAAGGTTTTGAGAAATTTCGAAACCGAGAAATCTCTACGGGGGCAGGTGCTATCAGAGAAC